TTTATATTTAAATATATGTTATATATATAATATGTCATTTTTCCTGTTCCTTGGAAGGGTGACACACAGGCGTTGGTTCGATCTATTTCTTTATCTCCCCATGAATCGTATGTTTGTAACAATAGGGACAGAATTTTCTCAATTCCAATCGACTAGGCGTATTGTGTCGATTCTTTTGAGTAATATATCTGGAAATGCCCGTTGATTCTTTATTAACACTGTTTCGGACACAACGGGTACATTCCAAAATAACCGTTACTCGGACATCTTTACTCTTGGCCATCAACCTCCTTTGGGTTTTTGATTCACTCAACTCTCAACTCTTCTATTTTTTCGATCCGAAGCGAAGAAGAAAAGAACGAAAAAAATAGAAGTTGCTAACTCGAAATACAATTATGAAAGATTTCGTTGCAATCAATAGAATAATAGTAAATAATTAAATAATAAGTAATACAATGATTTCTAACTATATTTCTAATTGCAGTACAGTATTTTATTTAAGTATCTTGTATGATACTGTTGTCCTAGACCCACATTTTCATTTCCGTTCTTACTCTATTATTAATTTAATTCGAGCCTGAACCCGAGTTTCGCTGAGGTTGAATCCACTTTTTTTATTCTTTCTCTTTCCTCCCTTATTGTAATTCTAAAAAGAGAAAAGAGGGGGAGCAGAATTAGTCACAGATATTTGATTGTATCTCTAATCTTTTTCAACCCTTCCCATGTCAATAACTAGAATGAAAAAAAGGGGAATGTCAACGCATCCGGGAATAAACGATTTATCTCTATCAATAGACCTGCTAAAGACCCGAACCATAGAGTACTTAGTACCGGTGCTACGGAGAGATATGTTTTTAGATCTCGCATTGAAAATCCTCCTTCTTTATTGGAATTGGAATACATAATAGTAATACATATATGATCAGATGCATATGTAGTTAAGGACCGCTTGTAGTTGTACGCGGAATCCCTAATTCAAATTGAAATGTACAATGATTCGGTAAATAAGATTTTCTTTCTTTTTCTTAAAACAGAAAAAAACGTCCCTTTCTTCCCGAGCATTCCCTAAAAATATTCATTTTATTTTGACGGTGGGTTTCATATGTATGTATATAAGTCTTTTATTATTATTATTATATGATATGAGACCAAAAAGAATATGTTATATGATATGAGACCAAAAAGAAGAAATGGCAAGATAAATTGTGTATATTAATGGAAGAAATAACGATATGGAAAACAAGACAGGGATTCTCTACAATGACACTGTAAACCAATTGAAAGGGATGTAGCGCAGCTTGGTAGCGCGTTTGTTTTGGGTACAAAATGTCACGGGTTCAAATCCTGTCATCCCTACCTATTACTTCTCCTCTGAGCAGTAACGAGGGATCAATTGAGATCGATTAAATTGGACATACATAATCTTTCATTTTATGATACTATATATGATAGTATATGCATGCAAGATGTATTGGGGTTACAAAAAGAATCACAGTCTTCTCTATTGTGATAAGAAAGCGCTCTTAGTTCAGTTCGGTAGAACGTGGGTCTCCAAAACCCGATGTCGTAGGTTCAAATCCTACAGAGCGCGATTCCTTTCTTGTTAGGTCAAATTACACTGAAATAACTTCACTAACTTGAACAGCAATCTGAATTTGACCTCCTGTGGATTAAAGAAACGAAAGGAGGAGGTCAATCAAAAAAAGAGATGTTAATCAATCAAAGGTCCAACTGATCACCACGTCTGTATTGTAAATATGCAGTTACGAATAATCCAGCCAAAGTAATAGGAATTAAACCTAATACAATTCCAAATAGAAAAACTTCAATCATTTCGATTTGTTTGAAAGGGGAAAAGAGGTGATATCTATCCCTAAATATTAATCCGAATTGCCTATGAATCTCAATGACTACTAATTGGCAATTGACACGGTAAGGAACTATAGAATACATATAATCCCGCAGAAAGATTTCTTTTTATGAATTGTTCATTTCAAATAAGTCGTATTTTGTTCAGACCAATAAATATAGCTGAGGTTATAGTTAAAGCCGCTAGTAGAAAACCGAAATAACTAGTTATAGTAGGCATGAAGGAACTAAATGAAATATGGTCTTTTTATACATATGTTTATAAAGCACTTACCTAAGTTTCAATTTTTGCAAGATACGAGGATAAGCAAAAATACCAATTGAAAGAATAAGTTCAATTGAAAGTTTTTGATTCATCAACCATTATCATTATAGACGGCACTAACAAAGATAGAGTGGCAGAGGTAGAAAAAGAAATCAATTCATCATCTGTGACATCTACCGATTCCGTGATTCCGAATCAAGAGATTCATTGGGCAACTCATGAGTAAACTAATAATAAAATAATAAGAACTGTGTCGTGTAACTTCATTCAAAAATGAAACTCTCTTTGAATCACTATCACTATGGAATAAAATCGGAAAATTTGTATAGAATCCATTTTCTATTTTAGAACGAACAGTGACCTTAT